TGGACTTGATTTTACTAAGGATGATGAAAACGTAAATTCACAACCATTTATGCGTTGGAGAGATCGTTTCTTATTTTGTGCCGAAGCAATCTTTAAAGCGCAAGCCGAAACGGGTGAAATTAAAGGACATTACTTGAATGCAACTGCGGGTACATGTGAAGAAATGATCAAAAGAGCGGTATTTGCCAGAGAATTGGGAGTTCCTATCGTAATGCATGACTACTTAACTGGGGGGTTCACCGCAAATACTAGCCTGGCTCATTATTGCCGCGACAATGGTCTACTTCTTCACATCCATCGCGCAATGCATGCAGTTATTGATAGACAGAAAAATCATGGTATGCATTTTCGTGTACTAGCTAAAGCATTACGTATGTCTGGCGGAGATCATATTCACGCTGGTACAGTAGTGGGTAAACTGGAAGGGGAACGTGAGATGACTTTGGGTTTTGTTGATTTGTTACGTGATGATTTTATTGAAAAAGACCGAAGTCGTGGTATTTTTTTCACTCAAGACTGGGTCTCTATGCCAGGTGTTCTGCCCGTGGCTTCAGGGGGTATTCATGTTTGGCATATGCCTGCCCTAACCGAAATCTTTGGGGATGATTCCGTACTACAGTTTGGTGGAGGAACTTTAGGGCACCCTTGGGGAAATGCACCCGGTGCAGTAGCTAATCGGGTGTCTTTAGAAGCATGTGTACAAGCTCGTAATGAGGGACGTGATCTTGCTCGTGAAGGTAATGATATTATTCGTGAAGCTGCCAAATGGAGTCCTGAGCTAGCCGCTGCTTGTGAAGTATGGAAAGAGATCACATTCGAGTTCGAACCAGTGGATAAGCCAGATCAACCAGTGGATAAGACAGATAAAGGGACAAAATAAGCGCGTATAATTTAGCAATTGCTGTTTGTTCTCCTAATTGATTGCAATGAAACTTGGCCCAATCTTTCTTTTCCTCAAAAAAAGAAAGATTGGGCCGAATAAAAAGAAAGACATCTTATACTAATCCTATAATACTAATCCTATAATACTATGAACTATGAGGGTCTTTGTGTATTTGCATATATCTTTTCTATGTACAGACCTTACGATAGATATACAATACGATATACGAGTATATACAAAATATAAACATAAGAAGATAAGATCGAAGGAAGACTAAACAACTTATCTATTCTATTCTTTATTGTTGGATCCATAGGCTGAATTATGGATCCTTGGGATTGGATTGGTGGATCATTTTATATTCCTTAGTTTCAGGCCATAGATCAAGCCAAGGGAAGGATCCCTTCTACCCCTATCCTGTATATTGTCTTTTTCGTTCCCTGTTGTAATAGAAACTCATTTTCTTATTTGACTATATGACACGAGATTCTACGAGACGAGAATTCATTTTTAATTTATGGGAAGAAACAACTATGTATCTTTTTGATGAGAATTGAAAGTTTTACATGAGAGAAACCTGTCTTTATATATCTTTTTTTGAGGAAAAGATTCTATCATAATATTGAAATGATTCACCAGATTCCTCAAAAGGAGATCTTTTCAATACTCGCTCGTTTTTCATTAACAATCTTAATGATTGGATCATAATCATATGCTTCATTTGAATTCTGATGAGAAAGAAAAAGAAAGAAAGAAGAAATAGTAAAATGATTTTTTATTCATCGAATGACTATTCATCTATTAGTATTAGGTTTTCATAAAATAGGGGGCGGAAAGAATCTATGGAAAAATGTTGGTTCAATCCGATGTTGTCTAACAAGAAGTTAGAACATAGGTGTGGACTAAGTAAATCAATGGATAGTCTTGATGCTCTTGGACATACCAGTGGAAGTGAAGAAACTATTCTAAATGATGCGGAGAAAAAGATTACTAGTTGGCACAGTTCTAGTTTCAGTAATATTAATTATCTAAATTATTTATTTGATAGCAGGAATTTTTGGAGTTTGATCTCTGATCATACTTTTTTAGTTAGAAATAGTAATGGTGACACTTATTCTGTATATTTTGATATTGAAAATCAGATTTTTGATATTGACAATGCTAGTTCTTCTTTGAGTGAACTAGAGATTCTTTTTCCTAGTTATTTGAATAGTGGATCTAATAGTAGTAATTACTACTATTATTATTCCATGTATGATACTCAATCTAATTGGAATAATCACATTAATAGTTGCATTGATAGTTATCTTCGTTTTGAAATCAGTCTTAAGAGTGACATTTACAGTGGTATCGACAGTTACATTTCTAGTTTCATTTGTACGGAAAGTATAAGTAGTATTGAAAGTGGAAATTATAGTATCAAAACTAGTAGCAGTTATTTCAATATAAGAGAAAGATCTAATGATTTCGATATAAATACAAAATACAAGCAGTTATGGGTTCAATGTGAGAATTGTTATGGATTAAATTATAAAAAATTTTTTAGTTCAAAAATGAATATTTGTGAACACTGCGGATATCATTTGAAAATGAGTAGTTCAGATAGAATTGAACTCTTTATTGATCCTGGCACTTGGGAGCCTATGGATGAAGATATGGTCTCTATGGACCCCATTGAATTTCATTCAGAGGAGGAACCTTATATAGATCGCATCTCTTTTTATCAAAGAAAAACGGGTTTAACTGAAGCTGTTCAAACGGGCGTAGGTCAATTAAATAGTATTCCCATAGCAATTGGAGTTATGGATTTTCAGTTTATGGGAGGTAGTATGGGATCTGTAGTAGGTGAGAAAATCACCCGTTTGATCGAGCATGCTACTAATCGATCTCTACCTGTCATTATTGTGTGTGCTTCTGGAGGAGCACGCATGCAAGAAGGGAGTTTGAGCTTGATGCAAATGGCTAAAATATCTTCTGCTTCATATGATTATCAATCAAAGAAAAAGTTATTCTATGTATCAATCCTTACATCTCCTACAACTGGCGGAGTTACAGCAAGTTTTGGTATGTTGGGAGATATCATTATTGCTGAACCTAATGCCTACATTGCTTTTGCGGGTAAAAGAGTAATTGAACAAACATTGAAAAAGACAGTACCCGACGGTTCACAAGCGGCTGAGTATTTATTCCATAAGGGCTTATTCGACCCGATTGTACCACGTAATCCTTTAAAAGGTGTTCTGAATGAGTTATTTCAGCTACATGGTTTCCTTCCCTTGAATCAAGATTAAAAAAAGATTTGAAAAAAGATTGAAATTCTTCATTTTCAAATGGAAGTATAGCACTAGCTTCAGTTCTTTTTCTTTGTAGCGAATAAGCATTTAGTTCATTCTAATGAAAAAAACAAAACTAAGAAGATGGTGTTTTCTTTGGGTACATCAGTTATAAGTGTAGTAAGAGTCAAAAGTTTTGGATAATGACTTTTTGCCCCGGATCCTTTTTTTATTCTACCTCTCTTCCTGATTAGGAATAAGCATCCCTCTATCGACAAGATAAAAAAGAATTTCTTTCTCCTTCCGAGAAATCCGGGAAAGAAAAAGAAAAGAAGAAATCTCAAATCAAAGAAAGAAAATAGAAATATTCAAATAACAAATAATAAGAATATAGAAGTTCTTTCTTTTTAGCGAGAACCCCCGTTTTTCACTAGGAATCCCTTTTTGTTGAATAAGATTGGTTAAAGTCGGGAACTCATAAAAAACTCTTTTCTATCTTTCCTTTCAAAACAAAAAAGGTGTTTTGAAAGGAAAGATAGAAAGACGATGAAGATAAGGATGGGAGAAGAAGAATCCAATTTCTGAAAGCGGATTCTCATACATATTCGTGTAGAAAGAGGAATAGGTACACTTCATTTAGTTCTACATTCGTGATTTCTTATGAAAGACTTCATATTAAGATTATCTTAATATTCTTTCTAATAGATAGACTTATCATAAGATATCTTTATAATTATAATTTAGAATTATAATAGGTACAAATATGAAATCGAGGTACCCATTCTATGATAGATTTGAACTTTCCCTCTATTTTTGTTCCTTTAGTGGGCCTAGTCTTTCCGGCAATCGCAATGGCTTCTTTATCTCTTTATGTCCAAAGAAATAAGATTGTTTAAATATGATGGGACCAAATCTCATCAATTTCTTTCAACACTGGATCATCATACAGATACTCTTTTAATGTAATATGGTAGGATATATGATATGTGGCCTTTCCGAAAACAAATAGTTGTTTTGTTATGTATGCCGATGCATAATATACGCATTAATGCGTGTATATGCGATTATAGCTTAATCAATTAAATGATTAAATTCAAAATGATCATCAGCAAATCTTTTTTGAAAAAGATTTGAAATAGAAACTCAATGTATCTAACCAATTATTCCTAAAGGTTCCCGTCGGAATGCTGCTAGTTGATGAAAGTTACTTCGGGATCAAGCAATAAAAATCGAGTCAAATCCATTTGAGTTATTCTCTCAATTCCAATCGAATGCAACTGGATCTAGTATAGTATGAACTGGCGATCAGAACATATATGGATAGAACTTATAACGGGGTCTCGAAAAACAAGTAATTTTTGCTGGGCCTGTATCCTTTTTTTAGGTTCACTAGGATTCTTAGTGGTTGGAACTTCCAGTTATCTTGGTAAAAATCTGATATCCGTATTTCCGTCTCAGCAAATTCTTTTTTTCCCACAAGGGATCGTGATGTCTTTCTATGGGATCGCAGGTCTATTCATTAGTTCTTATTTGTGGTGCACAATTTCATGGAATGTAGGTAGTGGTTATGACCGATTTGATAGAAAAGAAGGGATAATGTCCCTTTTTCGTTGGGGATTTCCTGGAAGAAATCGTCGTATCTTCCTTCGTTTCTTTCTGAAAGATATCCAATCAATCAGAATGGAGGTGAGAGAGGGTCTTTTTCCTCGCCGTGTCCTTTATATGGAAATCAGGGGCCAAGGAGCCATTCCCTTGACCCGTACTGATGAGAATTTGACTCCACGAGAAATTGAACAAAAAGCTGCCGAATTGGCCTATTTCTTGCGCGTACCCATTGAAGTATTTTGAAATGAACTGAAGAAGAAATCTCAGCATGAGAGAAGTAACTTAATACATATCAAAAGCAGGAGGACGTATATGGACTAAGAAAATAGAATAGAACTAATGAAATAAAATAGATTAAGATTAAAACTATTTGTACACAAAAACTATTTTGTATACACATGGCGTCCAGCTTCATTCTTTATACTAGTAAAAAGAAATAAGTATAGATTCATCAAATATCCTAACATTTCTTTTCTTTTCGTAAAACAGAATTCCTCTTTTTAGGCCTTTGAATTGATACCCTATCCCCGCGCTGCGGTTAGACAGTGAAATCTTTCGAAATAGAAATAAAAGAATTAAAGGATCCGGTAGGTTTCGTCTTTAAATCCAAATTATATTCGTTAGTTCAAATGGGTTTTCGAGTCTTCATCGAAAGGAAGAAATGAAGAGGAAATCGGTTACAATTTGCCTAATTGAGATCTCTGGAATATGAAAAGAATATTTACTTCTTTTTTTTTCATTCGAAAAGGGCCCTTCTTCTATGTTCTATTCTAGATCCAAAGACTCAATTCTTACACAAAAACAAAAATAGGAAAAGAACCATAGGTTCGATACCTTGTTCTTGTTAGAGTTATAGGCTCTTGTTATATAATTCGTGCTTCAGAGAAATCTCAGATAGAATCGACGAATGAAACAGGTTCATTAACAATTCACATCACGGATACAGAATGAAAAAAAAGAAAGCATTGGCTTCCCTCCCATATCTTGTGTCTATACTCTTTTTGCCCTGGTGGGTTTCTCTCTCATTTAAGAAATGTCTAGAAACTTGGGTTCTTAATTGGTGGAATACCAGGCAATCCGAAATCCTTTTGAATGATATTCAAGAGAAAAATGTTCTAGAAAAATTTATGGAATTAGAAGAACTATTCCTGTTGGACGAGATGATAAAGGAGTACTCGGAGACACATATGCAAAGGCTTCGTATAGGAATGCACAAGGAAACAATACAATTGGTCCAAAGACACAATGAATCTCATTTCCATATCATTTTGCATTTCTCTACAAATCTAATCTGTTTCGCTATTCTAAGTGGTTATTTTTTTCTGGGTAATGAAGAACTTTTCATTCTAAATTCTTGGATTCAGGAATTTCTCTATAACTTAAGTGATACAATCAAAGCTTTTTCGATTCTTTTAGTTACTGATTTATGGATCGGATTTCACTCGACCCATGGTTGGGAACTAATGATTGGTTCGATCTACAACGATTTTGGATTGGCTCAGAATGATCAGATTATATCTGGTCTTGTTTCCACTTTTCCAGTGATTCTAGATACAATTGTGAAATATTGGATCTTCCATTTTTTAAATCGTGTATCTCCTTCGCTTGTAGTAATTTATCATTCAATGAATGAATAATTCATTAGATCTTTTGATATCAATCAAATCAGAATCTTTCTTCATGTATAAATAAATCATTTTTCATCTTACTTATTCTTTATACTTCTACCTTTTCAATTCAAGGTATTCATACTATATTCCACCAGTACAATTCTTTCAGTACAATCAATACAATGGCAAACTTGTGGATAGGGAATTCTACTAGTTACCTATCAAATTTATTGTAGAAATTCCGGGGATCAATGATTGGACCATGCAAAATAGAAAGACTTTTTCTTGGGTAAAAGAACAGATGACTCGATCTATTTATGTATCGATCATGATATATGCAATAACTCGAGCATCTATTTCAAATGCATATCCCATTTTTGCGCAGCAGGGTTATGAAAATCCACGAGAAGCAACTGGGCGAATTGTATGTGCCAATTGCCATTTAGCTAATAAGCCCGTGGATATTGAAGTTCCGCAAGCTGTGCTTCCTGATACTGTATTTGAAGCAGTTGTTCGAATTCCTTATGATATGCAACTTAAACAAGTTCTTGCTAATGGTAAAAAGGGAGCTTTGAATGTAGGAGCTGTTCTTATTTTACCTGAGGGATTCGAATTAGCCCCCCCCGATCGTATTTCTCCCGAAATGAAAGAAAAGATGGGCAATCTTTCTTTTCAGTGTTATCGTCCTAATAAAAGAAATATTCTTGTGATAGGTCCTGTTCCCGGTCAGAAATATAGTGAAATCGTATTTCCTATTCTTTCCCCCGACCCTGCTACGAAAAAAGACGTTCACTTCTTAAAATATCCCATATATGTAGGTGGGAACAGGGGAAGGGGTCAGATTTATCCTGATGGTAGCAAGAGTAACAATACAGTTTATAATGCTACATCTGCTGGTATAGTAAGCAGAATAGCACGTAAAGAAAAGGGGGGATATGAAATAACCTTAGTTGATGCTTCAGAAGGACGTCAAGTGGTTGATATTATACCTCCAGGACCAGAACTTCTTGTTTCAGAAGGTGAATCCATCAAGCTTGATCAACCATTAACAAGTAATCCAAATGTAGGAGGTTTTGGTCAGGGAGACGCAGAAATAGTGCTTCAAGATCCATTACGAGTCCAAGGCCTT